TAGCATCATAGTGTAACACTATATATATACAAAATATATTCCGCATGCTAATTTAAAAATATATGTCCGGCCTTCGTTTTAGGGGTTTTTCGAGGAGTCCGTGTATATTAGGGGGAGGGGGGTTTTTACCAAAAAAATGTTTTTTTTTTTTAGGCGGCTGAAAATTTTTCACAACCTAGGGGGAAACCTAATAATAATAAATTTATGCCCAGTAAAGTGAATGATGTACTAGGATTATTCAATGCGCCTTACATTAATATTTATTACGAATTGCTTTTTTGATGAGGATTAAGAGAATGTATTTTTTAAACCATAGTTTCATTAATCAAAAAAATCGAAACTTGTCGCCTATGGCGTCAGTTTCTCTATCCCTCTCAGTATTGGTCAACTTGACAATTACGATCCATGAATGATAAGTAATGGGTATATTAAGTAGATGTCGAGGTGGATTCAAATTTATTTCGGTGTTCCAGATCAGCCCTCCCGGGCTGAGTAATTGCTTCATCCCCGAAAAAAATTGTAGGGCGGACGATAAATCTTGAGACGATCAAGGACGAAGGTGCCATTAAAGGGAACTAGCGGATCTGGCATTCTTGACGCGATTAAGGATTATGGTATTTCAAGCATTAATCAGATGCCAGTTTTGATCAATTAATGGGGTTTCATCGAGTATAGTGCCACAAATAGAGCTATTTTTTTCTTACAATAGCGGGTTGTGATGTTCTTACCAACCCGCATAATATATAATTTAAGTAATTAAGGGTTGAATAAATAATTATATGATATGAAAATATTGATTATATATTTATGGGGGCTAAAGAATATAATGTAATGAAATAGTGGATAGTATATTAATGAGTATTAAGCATAGTATGTTATGATATAGTGGAATATAGATTAATGAGGATTATACATAGATAATAATGATAGTAGGGAATAATCTATTAATGTTGATTAGTCGAGTTAAGTAATGTACTATATTAAGGTATGTGGGCTATGTCATTAATATGTCACTCTGACTTACTTTTTGAAAATCAATTTTTGATTGATTTTCATGTTTTAATAGCATTACAGGGGGCAGTTTGGGCAGAATCTTGGCTTTGGGAGCCAAAGGCAGGAGTTTAACCCTCCTTTCCCTGATATGTTTTGGGGGGGTTTTAAACCTCCGGTCTTCGACTTACAAGGTCGATGCTTTATTAAATTAAGCTACCAAAACAGTTTAGGCTGAGGATTTTGTTTTCTCATCAGCCTGTGAGTGGAATTACAATAAGAAATAAGGAGAAATATATAATGGATGCGATTTGTCCAATAATAATAAATGGTTGTTCAACTGGTTGTCCTCCAATTCAAGTTAAGATTCATATGTTGGTTACAAGGATTCAGAAGAAAATTTGTGTAAGTGGGCGGAAGATGCTGGTTCGTTGTTTAGAGGTGTGTAATAAGGGAATTAATATAAGGATAAAAATAGAGAATAGAAGGGCTAGGACTCCTCCTAGTTTATTCGGAATTGATCGGAGAATAGCATAGGCAAATAGGAAATATCATTCGGGTTTAATATGGGGAGGGGTAACAAGGGGGTTAGCAGGGATGAAGTTTTCAGCATCACCTAGAAGGTTAGGGAGAAATAGGGTCAGGATTCCCAGGAATATGATTAAGGTAAAAAAACCAAGTGTATCTTTATAGGAGAAGTAGGGATGGAAGGAAATTTTATCTATATCAGAATTAAGTCCTATGGGGTTATTTGAACCTGTTTCATGTAAAAAGAGAATATGAATAAGTATTAATGCTGTAATTAGGAAAGGTAGAAGGAAGTGAAATGCGAAGAATCGTGTTAAAGTGGCGTTATCTACTGAGAAACCACCTCAAATTCACTGAACTAACATATTTCCAATATAGGGGAAGGCAGATAAGAGGTTGGTAATAACTGTAGCACCTCAGAAGGATATTTGCCCCCATGGTAATACATAACCTACGAAGGCTGTGGCTATTAGCAGAAATAATAAGATTACCCCAATATTCCATGTTTCTTTATAAAGGTAGGAGCCATAATAAAGTCCTCGAGCAATATGTAAATATGTGCAAATGAAGAATAATGAGGCTCCGTTGGCGTGGATGTTGCGGATAAGTCAGCCATAGTTAACATCGCGGCAAATGTGAATTACTGAGGAGAAGGCTATGGAGATATCGGGGGTATAGTGTATTGCTAGAAAAAGTCCTGTGAGAATTTGGATAATTAGGCATAGTCCTAGAAGTGAGCCAAAGTTTCATCAGATTGAAATATTTGAGGGAGTTGGGAGATCAATTAGGGTTTGATTAACAATTTTTAGTAGTGGGTGGGTTTTTCGGGTATTTATGGCCATAAATTCTTATAGTTGAATAAACAACGATAGTTTTTCAAGTTATTGGTCTTGGTTAAAATCCAGGTAGGAATAATGGTATATTTTATATTTTTGATAATAATTTGTTTAGTCTTAGGATTAATAGGAGTAGCGTCTAACCCTTCTCCTTATTATGCTGCATTAGGGTTAGTTATAGCTGCTGGGGTGGGGTGTGGATTATTAGTGGGCCATGGGGGATCTTTTTTATCATTAGTTCTATTTTTAATTTATTTAGGGGGAATGTTAGTAGTGTTTGCTTATACGGCAGCTCTTGCTGCTGAGCCTTATCCTGAGTGGTGGGGTAGTTGATCGGTATTATTGTATGTTGGGTTTTATTTAGTAGCTTTAGTCTTTGTTGGCAAGTATTTTATAGTTGAGTGATCTGAGCTAGGTTGGGTGGGAGTAGAGGAGATTAGTAGTATGGAGATGGTTCGTGGAGATTTTGCAGGGGTAGCTTTGTTGTATGCTAGTGGTGGATGGTTATTGTTTTTAAGTGGGTGGGTACTATTGTTAACTTTATTTGTGGTATTGGAGTTAACTCGAGGGCTATCTTGGGGGACTTTACGTGCAGTTAATTAGTGAAGTTAATAGGGCTAGGGTTAATGTAAGGAAAAGTAATATAAGATAAGTTTTAATATAACCCTGTTGTGGTTGAGTAGATAGTTTAGTTAAAGGAATTTGTTGGATGAGGGTACTTTTTGGTCCAATTTTTTCATTTCATGTTTGATCAACTAGGTGGGTTGAGGTGTTTTGGGCTCAATTTAGGTTGATTTTTGGTAGGAGGCGGTGAATAATTTGTGGAAAATATCCGAGTATATTGGAGAAATGGTGGGTAAAGAGGGTGGGGTTTATTTTAAATTGAGTATTAGTTAAGTTAACCAATTCTAGGGCTAGTAATAAGCCAGTGATTGTGATTAAAAGGGTGGAGAATTTTAATAAAGGGGATATAGTTATGACTTGTGTTTTTGTGGGGGTTAAATTTGATGTAATAATAAGGCCAGCTAGGATACTTCCGTAAGCCAATCGTTTGATTGGGTTAATTATTATAGGATTATTTTCATTAATGGGGGAAAGTGAGTTGAATCGTGGGAAGTTTATTAATGTGAAGAATATAAGGCGTAGGCTATAGATGGAGGTGAATGATGTTGCGATAAGGGTGAGGATTAGGGCTCAGGCGTTTAGGTGAGAAGTGTTTATGGTTTCAATAATAATGTCTTTTGAGAAGAAACCTGATAAAAAAGGTATGCCTGTAAGGGCTAAGCTTCCAATAATTAAAGAAGATGAGGTAAATGGTATGAGTTTATGGAGCCCTCCTATTTTACGGATGTCTTGTTCATCATTAAGACTGTGGATAATAGATCCTGAACAAAGGAAGAGTATGGCTTTGAAGAAGGCATGGGTACAAATGTGGAGAAAGGCGAGTTGGGGTTGATTGAGTCCAATTGTTACTATTATTAATCCAAGTTGACTTGATGTTGAGAAGGCAATAATTTTTTTGATATCATTTTGGGTTAGTGCGCAAGCTGCGGTAAAAAGGGTAGTTAATGCTCCTAAACAAAGGCACATTGTTAAGATTAGTTGATTATCTTGGATTAAGGGGTGAAGGCGGATTAATAGGAAAATACCGGCAACAACTATTGTGCTGGAGTGAAGTAAGGCAGATACTGGTGTTGGGCCTTCTATGGCGGAAGGGAGTCAAGGGTGGAGGCCAAATTGTGCGGATTTTCCAGCTGCAGCTAGGACGAGACCGAAGAGAGGTAGTGTTATATTTATATTTTTGGCTAGAATAAATAATTGTTGAATTTCTCATGAGTTTAAATTTATAGCTAATCAGGCTATGCTGAGGATTAATCCAATATCCCCTACTCGATTGTAAATTACAGCTTGGAGGGCGGCGGTGTTAGCATCTGTTCGGCTATATCATCAACCAATTAGGAGGAATGATATAATTCCGACCCCTTCTCATCCAATAAATAATTGAAAGATGTTGTTAGCTGTTACTAAGATAATTATTGAAATTAGGAAGAGTAATAAATATTTAAAAAAGCGGTTAATGTTGGGATCAGAATGTATATATCATAAGGCGAACTCGAGAATAGATCAGGTAACATAGAGAGCTACGGGGGTAAATATAATTGAGTACATATCAAATTTGAAACTTATGTTAATATCAAATGGTCCAATATTTATTCAGTTATAGTTGATTATAATTGATTCTAGGCCTTGATTTAGGAAAATGAATAGTGGGATAAGGCTAATAAAGAAGGAGGTTTTTACGGCTGTTTTTACATGAGATGATGATCAATTGGGATTGGGTTGTTTAGGTTTTAGTGAGGTTATTAGTGGGAAGGTAAGGATAATAAAAATTAAGAGAAATGATGAGTTGAAGATGGTATTCATAGCTTTTGCTTGGATTTGCACCAAGAGTTTTTGATTCCTAAGACCAATAGATTTCTATTATCTTTCATAAGCTGAGTGAGCCATGGATTTGAGCCATGGTGAGAAGAATTAGCAGTTCTTCGTATCCCTGACCTCTCTCGGTAATTAAAAAGGTTTTAGCTTTTATTTTTAGAACCACAATCTAATGTTTTGGTTAAACTATAAATACAAAATGTTCAACCTCAGATAAGTTCTGGTTTAAACATTAGTAATAAAATGGGTATAAGGTGGAGGGTTATGAGAAGATGTTCTCGTGTATAATTTGGATTTAAGGATAAAATGTGAAGGGGAGTTGGACCTCGTTGAGTTAATAAGAATATGTAAAGTGAATAGGAGGCTGTGATTAATACTCCAAGGCCTGATAAGATTAGGGTTCAGTTAGATCAGTTAAATAGTGAAGTAATAATAAGGAGTTCTCCTATGAGGTTGGGTGAGGGAGGTAGGGCAAGGTTAGCTAAACTAGTAAGGAGTCATCAGGTTGCTGTTAATGGAAGGATGATTTGTAAACCTCGAGCTAGGAGCATAGTTCGGCTGTGAATTCGTTCATAGTTGGTGTTAGCTAGACAGAATAAGGCTGATGAAATTAAGCCATGGGCAATTATGAGTGTAATTGCTCCTGCAAAACTTCATGGTGTTTGGATAAGAATAGCTCCAGCAACTAGTCCTATGTGACTTACTGATGAATAAGCAATGAGTGATTTTAGATCTGTTTGCCGTAAGCAGATGGAACTGGTTATAATAATTCCTCAGATAGCTAAAATTAAGAATGGATAAATTATTTCTTTGGTTAAAGGATTTAGTATCACAATAATTCGTATTATTCCATAACCTCCTAGTTTTAGTAATACTGCTGCTAGAATTATTGATCCAGCAATTGGGGCTTCAACATGGGCTTTGGGGAGTCAAAGGTGAATTCCATATAGGGGTATTTTAACAAGGAAAGCAATGAGACAGGCTACTCATCATAATTTATCTGCCCATGAGAATAGATTTGGGAGTTGTGAGTGTTGTATAATGATTATTGATAGGGTACCTAAATTATTTTGTATAAGTAGGAGGGCAATGAGAAGGGGAAGAGAACCAATTAAGGTGTAAAATAAGAAATAGGTACCTGCATTTAAGCGTTCTGTTTGATTTCCTCATCGTGTAATAATAATGAGAGTGGGGATGAGTGTGGCTTCAAATATAATATAAAATAAAATTATTTCGGTTGCAGAGAATGCTATAATGAGAAAGGCTTGGAGGAAAATTAGAAGTATAATATATGTTCGTTGTCGGACAATTGGTTCTGGAGAAATATGATTTTGACTAGCTAAGGTTATTAATGGTAGAAGTCAACATGTAAGGATCAATAGGGGAGTGGATAAAGGGTCGGTAGCTATAAATTGGTTGGAGAAATCCCAGCCAATATCTATATTTCATTTAAATAAAAGTAGACTCAGTAGTGCAATTAGAAGGCTGTAGGTGGTGATTGTGGATCATAATCATTTTTTATTAATTATTCATGTGGTTGGGAGGAGTATAATTGTTGGGATAAGGATTTTTAGCATTGAAGAAGGTTTAGGTTTTGTAAGTTGTCGGAACCATGAGAACGGGAGGTGGCTACTAGAATGGCTAAACCTGTACTAGCTTCACAGGCTGAAAATGTAAGAAGAATTATGGGAATAATTGAGCATGAGGTTGAGTTTAATGTTAAGGCTCAGATGGAAATAGTAATGAATAAAGTTAATAGTATACCTTCTAAACATAAAAGTGCAGATAGAAGGTGATAACGATTGAGTGCGAGGCCCGTAAGACCTAAAATAAATGCTGAATTAAGACTGAAATATATGGGAGACATAGGATATTTATGGATTTTTACCATAATTTACTAAGTCGAAATTAGTGGTCTTTATTTAGACTAAATATCCATTCTGCTCATTCTAATCCTCCTTGAAATCATTCATAAATAAGGCCTAAAGTTAATAAAATTAGGATGATTGTTGCCCAGAATAGTGTGGAAAGTGGTGATAATAGTTGATTTCCTCATGGCAGGGGAAGAAGGAGGGCAATTTCTAGGTCAAATAATAAAAATAAGATAGCTACAAGAAAAAAACGTAAGGAAAAGGGGAGGCGTGCATTTCCTAGGGGGTCGAATCCACATTCATATGGGGATAATTTTTCATTATCTGGGTTTAATAATGGAAGTCAAAATGTAATTAGAACGAGGATTAGGGAAACCAGGGCCGTAGCCGCGATAGAAGATGTAATGAGGCTCATTACTTTTCCTTGGATTTTAGCCAAGATTAAATGATTGGAAATCATTTGTACTAGTTTATACTAGAAAAGTAATTATGAGCCTCATCAATAGATGGATACATAAAGGAATAATCATACTACATCTACAAAATGTCAATATCATGCTGCAGCTTCAAAGCCAAAATGGTGCTCTGATGTAAAGTGATATTGAATTTGTCGTAGTAAACAGATTGTTAAAAATGTTGAGCCAATAATAACATGTAGACCGTGGAATCCTGTGGCGACGAAAAATGTAGTTCCATAAACTCCATCAGCGATTGTGAATGATGCTTCGTAATATTCCATAGCTTGAAGGGTTGTAAAGTAAAATCCTAGAATGATAGTGAGGGTAAGGGCTTGGATAGCTTCTTTTCGATTACCTTCTATTAGACTGTGGTGGGTTCAGGTTACTGTGACGCCAGAAGCTAATAGTACTGCCGTATTTAAAAGTGGCACTTCAAATGGGTCTAATGGGTTAATTCCCGTTGGGGGTCAGCACCCCCCTAGTTCTGGGGTTGGGGAAAGACTTGAGTGGTAAAAGGCTCAGAAAAAGCCTAGAAAGAAAAATACTTCTGATATAATAAATAAGATTATACCATAGCGGAGACCTTTTTGAACGGGGGGTGTGTGATGACCTTGAAATGTTCCTTCTCGAATAATATCGCGTCATCATTGAATTATAGTTAATAGTAGGAGAATTAAACCTAAATAGAGAAGTGATAACGAGTTGAAGTGAAATCAGACAGCCAGTCCGGATGTTATTAGAAGGGCAGCTGTAGCTCCAGTTAGTGGTCATGGACTGGGATCAACTATGTGATATGCGTGTGCTTGGTGAGCCATTAAACATTTTCTTGTAGGTACAGGCTTAATAGGAGTACAAATACATAAGCTTGAATTATTGCTACAGCTACTTCTAGAATTGTTAATAGAAATAAGATAATGGATGTTAATAATGCTATGGTTGGCATAATGGTGATGAGAATAAAGGCTGCGGTTGCAATTAATTGTATTAATAGATGACCAGCTGTTAAATTGGCAGTTAGTCGAACCCCTAATGCTAGTGGTCGAATAAATAGGCTAATAGTTTCAATAATAATTAGTACGGGCACTAGAGGAGTAGGAGTACCTTCTGGTAAGAAATGTCCTAGTGCAATCGTTGGTTGATTAATTACTCCGATTAATACGGTTATAAGTCATAAGGGTAGGGCAAATGCTATATTAAGGGAGAGTTGGGTTGTGGGGGTGAAGGTGTAGGGAAGAAGTCCTAGAAGGTTGATGGTAATTAGGAACAGTATTAGTGTTATAAATAATATGGTTCATTTATGGCCAGTAAAGTTAATAGGTTGTATAAGTTGATAAATAAATCGATTAATGAACCAGTTTTGGAGGGTTATCAATCGATTATTTAATCAGCGGTTAGTTGGGGTTGGGAAAATTAGTCATGGTAATGTAATTGCTATAGCAATTAAAGGAATTCCAAGGAGGGAGGGACTTAGAAATTGGTCAAAAAAGTTTAGGATCATGGTCAGTTTCAGGACTTAGGTTTGGATTTCTCAGTACTTTTTAATGTTGGGTTATTACTAAATATATGATTTATTACTTTTTTAGGTATAATAGTTAGAAGAATTATTCATGAAAATAGGAAAATAATAAATCAAGGGTGGGGGTTTAATTGAGGCATATCATTAAGGGTGGTAGGGAATCACCAGTTTTTAGCTTAAAAGGCTAATGCTATACCCAATTTAGCTTCTTAATGAGACTTCTTCTAATATTAATGAAGATCAGGCTTCGAAGTGTTCTAGGGGAACTGCCTCTACTACGATAGGCATAAAGCTGTGGTTGGCACCACAAATTTCTGAACATTGACCATAATAAATACCTGGTCGGGAGATGATAAAAGCAGTTTGGTTTAGGCGTCCTGGTACAGCGTCCATTTTAACACCTAGGGCTGGGATAGTTCATGAGTGTAAGACATCTTCTGCAGAAACTAGTACACGGATGGGTGATTCTATGGGTACAACTATACGGTGGTCTGTTTCTAGTAAACGGAATTGGCCTGGAGTTAAATCTTCAGTTTGAATCATGTAAGAGTCAAATCCTAGATCTTCATAATCTGTGTATTCATAAGTTCAATATCATTGGTGACCTATTGCTTTAATAGTAAGGTGAGGATCATTAATCTCATCTATGAGGTATAAAATTCGTAAGGATGGAAGTGCAATTAAAATGAGGATAATTGCGGGGAGAATAGTTCATACGATTTCAATTTCTTGAGAATCTAGAATATATTTGTTTGTAAGTTTTGTTGATACTATTGCTGTAATAATATAAAGAACTAGGGTACTAATTAGAAATACAATTATTAATGTGTGGTCGTGAAAATGAATAAGTTCTTCCATAACTGGGGAGGCTGCATCTTGAAATCCTAATTGTGAAGGGTGTGCCATTATAAATTAAAATTCGTGGGGTTTAAACTCACAATTTTGTCTTGACAAGACAGTGTAATATATTTTACTAGAATCTTAATAAAGAAAGTGACAGAGTGGTGATGTAGTTGGCTTGAAACTAACATATGGGGGTTCAATTCCTTCCTTTCTTGTTTAAAAAGTCCGTTGAATTTGAACAAATGCTGGTTCTTCATATGTGTGATATGGTGGAGGGCAGCCATGTAATCACTCAACATTTGTATGAGGTAGTTCAATGGATAAAACTTCTCGTTTTGAAGCAAATGCTTCTCAGATAATAAATAGGAGTATAATTACTGCTACAAGTGAGATTAAAGAGCCAATTGAGGAAACTGTATTTCATAAAGTATAGGCATCTGGGTAATCTGAATAACGTCGTGGTATGCCTGCAAGTCCTAGGAAGTGTTGTGGGAAGAATGTTAAGTTTACTCCAATAAATATTACTATAAATTGGATTTTAGTTCATGCTGAATGGAGAGTGTAGCCAGACATAAGAGGAAATCAGTGGATAAAGCCTGCTATGATAGCGAATACTGCTCCTATTGAGAGAACATAATGGAAGTGAGCTACTACATAGTAGGTATCATGGAGGACAATATCTAAGGAGGAGTTGGCTAAGACAATACCTGTTAACCCTCCTACTGTGAATAAAAAGATAAACCCGAGAGCCCATAATAATGGGGTTTCTCATTTGATGGAGCCTCCGTGAAGGGTTGCTAGTCAGCTAAACACTTTCACGCCTGTGGGGATGGCAATAATTATTGTCGCTGAAGTAAAATAGGCTCGTGTATCAACGTCTATGCCTACTGTAAATATATGATGGGCTCAAACAATAAAACCCAGTAATCCGATTGCTATTATTGCTCAAACTATACCTATGTAACCAAATGGTTCTTTTTTACCAGAATAATAAGCTACTACATGGGAAATTATTCCAAAGCCGGGGAGAATTAAAATGTAAACTTCTGGATGTCCAAAAAATCAAAATAGGTGTTGGTAAAGAATAGGGTCTCCTCCTCCTGCTGGGTCAAAGAATGTTGTGTTTAGGTTTCGATCAGTAAGAAGTATAGTAATGCCGGCTGCAAGTACTGGGAGTGCTAAAAGAAGTAGAATAGTTGTTACTAAGATTGATCACACAAATAATGGTGTTTGATATTGGGAAATGGCTGGTGGTTTTATGTTAATAATAGTTGTAATAAAGTTAATTGAAGCTAGAATTGATGAAATGCCTGCTAAATGAAGAGAGAAGATGGCTAAATCAACGGATGCTCCAGCATGTGCTAAATTACCAGCTAAAGGAGGATAAACTGTTCAACCAGTACCGGCTCCGGCTTCAACTCCGGCTGAAGCTAAAAGTAAAAGAAATGAAGGAGGGAGTAATCAAAAGCTTATATTATTTATTCGTGGAAAGGCCATATCTGGTGCACCAATTATTAATGGTACTAATCAGTTTCCAAACCCCCCGATTATTACGGGTATAACCATGAAGAAAATTATTACAAATGCGTGGGCGGTCACAATGACATTATAAATCTGATCATCTCCTAGAAGAGACCCAGGTTGTCCCAATTCAGCTCGAATTAGAAGACTTAGGGCTGTTCCCACTATTCCTGCTCATGCACCAAAGATCAAATAAAGGGTGCCGATATCTTTGTGGTTTGTAGAAAATAGTCAGCGATTAATTGCCACAGGTAAAATGACTGAGAACTAAGTGGCGGATTGTAGCTTCGTTAACAGAGGTCAAATTCCTCTTTTTACCATAGTTCCGCAGTAAATGATTACGTTGGATTGCAAATCCAAAACCGGAGGTTATCTCCTCCCGGGGCTTTCTCCCGCCTTTTATTCTTACGGCGGGAGAAAGTAGATAAAAGTTCGTTGGATTGAACGCTTAGCTGTTAACTAAGATTTTGTAGGATCAAAGCCTATTTATCTAGGAGGTTTTAGCTTAATGAAAGTATCTGGGTTGCATTCAGAAGATGTGAGGTAAAGTCTTACAAATCTTAGCAGAAATTAGGAGATTTTCACTTCTATTTAAAACTTTGAAGGTTTTTGGTTTATTATTAACCTAAATTTCTTAGGATATCAGTATGAGAATGGCGGGGGTGATCGGGAGTATAAGGATAGATAATGAGGCGGCTGTTGTTAGGGTTAGGTTGTGGGGTAGTTTGGTTCGTCATGATGTTATTATATTAACAGAGTTTGGAGTTATAGTTAATGTTGTAGCATAACATAGGCGTAAATAGAAGAATAGATTAAGGAGGGTTATTATGGATATAATAATGGCTGGGATAATTAGGTTTTGTTTTGTTAATTCCTGTAAAATTAATCATTTTGGTATAAAGCCTGAGAGTGGGGGTAAGCCACCTAGAGAAAGGAGGGTTATGAGGGTAATAGTAGATAATAAAGGGGACTTTGATGAGGAGGATGAAATAGAATTAATTTTAGTTGAATTGAATATTTTAAATAATAGGAAGGTTGTTGAGGTTATAATAATATAGAGGAATAAATTTAGTTGGGTTAAATTATGGGAGTAGTGTAGAATTGTGATTATTCAGCCAAGGTGTGCAATTGAGGAATAGGCTAGGATTTTTCGTAGCTGGGTTTGGTTTAATCCACCTCAGGCTCCTACCATAATAGAGAGGACTCCAAGGAATACAAGTAAATTGGAATTTAATGAGGGGTAAAGTTGTAGTAGAATAGCGAATGGGGCGAGTTTTTGTCATGTAGAAAGGATAAGGCCTGTGGTAAGGTCTAAACCTTGGAGCACTTCGGGTAATCAGAAGTGAAGGGGAGCTAGGCCAATTTTTAACGTTAGTGCGATTGTGGCCAGTGTGGCAGAGGTTGGATTATTTATTTCGATTAAACTTCATTCACCTGAAGTTCAAGCATTTGTAATACTAGCAAATAAAAGTAAGGCTGAGGCGGTTGCTTGTGTAATAAAATATTTTGTGGAAGCTTCCACTGCTCGGGGGTGATGTTGGCGAATTATTAAGGGGATAATGGCTAGAGTATTAATTTCAAGTCCTATCCAAATTAGGAATCAATGTGAACCAATAAATGTGAGAATAGTTCCTAAACCTAGGCTTGAAATAATAATGGTAAGTACAATTGGGTTCATTAGTAAAGGAAGGATTTTAACCAACGTGGTTGGGGTATGGGCCCAAAAGCTTTATTAGCTGACTTTACTTAGAAGATAGTATAGTTGGGAATACAAGGAGTTTTGATCTCTTAATTATAGGTTCAAATCCTATTTTTTTAGGAAGAGGAGGGATTTTAACTCTCATTATCCACTCTATCAAAGTGGTCCTTTATTCAGGCACATTTCCGTTTAGGTTAGGGGAGGGAGACTTGCTGTGGCTAGGGGGAAGGCAATATGTCATAATATTATTGCTAAGGTTAGAGGGAGGAAATTTTTTCATACTAGGTGTATAAGTTGGTCATAACGGAAGCGGGGGTAGGATGCTCGAATTCATAAGAAAAGTAGGGTTAGTAGGGTTGCTTTTGTTATCAAGCTTAGTGTAGAGATTTCTGGGAAAAGTGGATTATAAGAAGAACCTAGGAATAAAATAACTGAGAGGGTATTTATTAATAAAATATTTGTATATTCGGCAAGAAAAAATAGGGCAAATGAGCCTCCTGCATATTCAATATTAAAACCTGAAACTAGTTCTGATTCCCCTTCTGTTAAGTCAAATGGTACTCGGTTAGTTTCTGCTAGGGTTGAGATATATCATATTAGGGCTAATGGTCATCCTGGAATAATTAATCAGACTGTTTCTTGTGCTAGGTTGAAGGTATGGAGGGTAAAGCCTCCTGCAAATATAACTATTGATAAGAGGATTAATCCAAGACTTACCTCATATGAGATTGTTTGTGCTACGGCTCGTAGGGCTCCTATTAGGGCGTATTTTGAATTGGATGCTCATCCAGAGCCTAAAATAGTATAAACGGTTAAGCTTGAAATTGCTAAAATAAATAATAACCCTAAATTAAGGTTGATAATGGAATGTGGGAGAGGAAGGGGTATTCATATGAGGAGGGCTAGTGCTAAGGCTATTGTGGGGGTGATTAGGAATAGAAATGGGGAGGATGTTGATGGGTAGATGGGTTCCTTAATAAATAATTTTAGACCATCTGCAATTGGTTGGAGGAGTCCGTAAGGGCCTACAATGTTGGGACCTTTACGGATTTGTATATGACCAAGAATTTTTCGTTCAACTAGAGTAAGGAAGGCTGTAGCTAGTAGGATTGGAATAATATAGGCAAGTGGGTTAATTAAATAAAGTAGGAGGGCTTCAAGCATGATTGAGGAGAGGATTTGAACCTCTGGATTAAAGAGCTTAGGTCTTTTGCATTTACCAGGCTCTGCCACCCCAACAACCCTTTTTCTTGGGTATTAGATAATTTTTTCTTATCTATTTTAGTTTGTTTCAATAGATGAAAATAGAGCGTGCCTGGGGTATTGGCTCTATTTTTCCGGTCCTTTCGTACTAGGAAAAATTAATTCATAGATAGAAACTGACCTGGATTTCTCCGGTCTGAACTCAGATCACGTAGGACTATTAATCGTTGAACAAACGAACCCTTAATAACGGTTACATCATTAGGATGTCCTGATCCAACATCGAGGTCGTAAACCCTTTCGGCGATAGGGACTCTGAGAAAGGATTGCGCTGTTATCCCTAGGGTAACTTGGTTCATTGATCAGGAAATCCTGGGTCATTTTTCGATAAATATTTTATTAATTAAAATTGTAGTTTTAATTCTTAAGTACTTGAGTACTTGGTCGATAAGGGGGATTTATTTTTCCCCTTGGTCACCCCAACCAAAAACAGTTAAATTAAAAATATTATTTTTATTTATACCCGTGGGGTTAATAATTTACATAGTTAATTTATGTGTTTGAAGCTCCATAGGGTCTTCTCGTCTAATGTAATTATACTCGCTTCTGCACGAGTAGATCAATTTCATTGATTAGAAAATAGAGACAGTGAAACTCTCGTGATGCCTTTCATACGGGTCTTCATTTAAAAGACAAGTGATTACGCTACCTTTGCACGGTCAGAATACCGCGGCCGTTAAACATTGTCACAGGGCAGGCGGGACCTCTTATAGTATTCAAGAGGCGATGTTTTTGGTAAACAGGCGGAGTTTGTGTTTGCCGAGTTCCTTTATTTTCTTTAAATCTTTCCCTGAGACATTTCTGTGTAGAGTTAACGAATGTTATGATAAGTTTTTCTAGTTAAGGTAATATTAATATAATAACCTCAGTTTGGGTTCGTTTAATTGTTAGTGATTTAATTCTTTCTAACATACACTTATGTCGGGAGAGGTTTATTCTCTTATTACTCATTTTAGCATAAGTTCTTTTATAATTTTATAAAATAACCCAATATAGTTAAGGGGATTATGAGGTGAATATCCAAATTATAGGTTTTTGTGAGACTGGAGCTGTGACGCTTACTTTACAGGTGACTGCTTTTGGGCCCGCTGAGGTAAAAACCTTGATTAATATGATCATTTTCCGCCTTGGAAAGTTGTATCTTAGTTCAGAAGGGCTGTACCTCTTCTGAATAACTATTAATTTTTATATTTTAACCTTAATAGGATAGGCTTTTTGGTAATAAAAAATTAATGCAGAATTAAAGTTCTTTTCTTGGGTAACCAGCTATCACTAAACTCGATAGGCTTATCACCGCTACTCGGAAGTCTTCCCACTCTTTTGCTACAGAGACGGGTTGGCTCTAATTGTGCTGCTTCGGAGTAGCTCGTTTAGTTTCGGGAGGATAGACTTAAGATCTCTTTGTCTAGTTTTTCTAGCTAAATCATGATGCAAAAGGTACGAGGCTAAATCTCTGCTTTTTATTACTTTAATTATTTATTTCATTTCTTTTTCAGCTTTCCCTTACGGTACATAGTCTATTGCGCTGAATTTTTGTTCTGTCACCCATACTAAAAAGATAAAATGTTTTAGTTAGGCATTAATATGGGGTGGTAATTAATAAGGTTAAATTTAAGGGTAGATATACAGGCTAGCTTTAGTGTTCAAAATGATCCGATTTGCACGGGTATTTCCTCGGTGTAAGGGAGGTGCTTTGCTGATTTAGCCACATTTTGATTCCAAGTGCACTTTCCAGTACACTTACCATGTTACGACTTGCCTCCTCTTAATAATTTTCTTTTAATTAAAAATAAATAGAATATTTTGAGGAGAGTGACGGGCGGTATGTGCGCGTCCCAGAGCCAGTTTCAGAAAAGCTCTCTAATCTTTTCTTACTATTAGATCCACCTTTAGGTAAATTTTCAGGTTACCATTCGTATTTTCTTTAAAGAAAATGTAGCCCATTTCTATCCACTCCATCTGCTACACCTCGACCTGACGTGTGGGAGATAATTCTTTTTGCTTACTTTTTAATCTTCACAGGGTGAGCTGACGACGGCGGTATATAGACGGGGATAGCCAGGAGTGGTGAGGTTTAACGGGGATTATCGGTTACAGAACGGGCTCCTCTAAGTGGGTTTGGGACACCGCCAAGTCCTTTGAATTTTAAGCTAGCGCTTGTAGTACTCTGGCGAATAATATAGTAAATTATTATTTAAGTTTATGGTTGGACATAGTAGGGTATCTAATCCTAGTTTGAGGTCTAACTGTCGTGACGTCAAGTTTTCTAGATGGATAAAGTCACTTTCGTTGTTGATGGTTCCACTCGTGGGTACGTATAACAGTTTGACGAGGTCTTAACTTTAATCACTATAGATATTTCTTAAATCACTCTTTACGCCGAGGAAATATTAATGTGAGTCACTCGTATAACCGCGGTGGCTGGCACGAGGTTTACCAACTCTATTAACTTTAACTGATTCAAGCTTGCGCTTATAAGAATCAATGTTTGTTACTGCTGAGATCCCTTGGGGGTGTGGCTTAGCAAGGTGTCTTGGGCTACATATGTGTGCCTGATACCTGCTCCTAATTAATTAATAGAATAATTAGGGCATTCTCACAGGGATGCTGAAACTTGCATGTATAATCTTGGTTGCAATTAATACTGAGGCCAGGACCAAACCTTCATGCTTGTGGAAAATTTTTATTTTTCATCTTAGCATTTTCAGTGCCATACTCTAAATTAAGCTACAC